TAGTCAACATTTATATGTTTCGATGCAACAACAAGATGTTATTTGTAACAAGTAGTTTTTTTGGTTGGTTAATGGGTCACATTTTATTCATGAAAGGGGCTGAATTGGTATTAGTCTGGATACAGCAAAATCATTCTATTAGATCTAATAAGTACCTTCTGTCAGAATTGAGAAATTCTATAGCTCGAATCTTTAGTATTCTCTTATTTATTAGCTGTGTCTACTATTTAGGCAGAATGCCGTCACCTATTTTTACTAAGAAAGTGAAAGAAACCATAGAAAGGAAAGAAATTGAGGAAGAAACAGATGTAGAAATAGAAAAAACTTCCGAAACGGAGGAGACTAAACAGCAAGAAGAGGGATGCATCGAAGAAGATCCTTCTCCTTCCCTTTTTTCGGAAGAAAAGGAGGATCCGGACAAAATCGATGAAACGGAAAAGATACGAGTGAATGGAAAGGACAAAACAAAGGATGAATTACACTTGTACTTAGAAGAAGCATCCTATCAAAATAGCTCAACTTCCGGGAATACAAAAAATTCAGATCAAGTTGAAAATGATCATTCGGATGATGAATTGTTAGAAAGGCTTGAATACAAGAAAAAAAAAACTTTATGGTTTGAAAAGCATCCTCTTGTTCTTCTTTTCGACTATAAACGTTGGAATCGTCCAACACGATATATAAAAAACAATCGATTTCAAAGGGCGATAAGAAATGAAATGTCACAATATTTTTTTTATCCGTGTCAAAATGATGGAAAACAAAGAATTTCTTTTACATATCCACCCAGTTTTTCAATTTTCTGGGAAATGATACAAAGAAATATTTCTTTGCCTACACCAAAAAAATTAAATTTGGATGATGAACTATATAATTATAATCATTGGATTTATACGAATAAAAAAAAAAAAAACAACTTAAGCAATGAATTTGTTAATAGAATTACAATTCTAGATAAAGGTTTTTTTTATATAGATGTACTCGATAAAAAAACTCAATTATGCAACGATAAAACTAAAAAAGAATATTTGCAAGAAACCTACGATCCCTTATTAAATGGATCCTATCGTGGTATAATAAAAGAAGAAAAGGGTAAACCCTTTATAAATATACCTGAAACTACAATAAAAAATGGAATAGATAAAATTGTTATAAATAAAATTCATAGTGATCTAGATAATGATTCGAATTACGAAGAATTTGAACATAAAAAAGATCTATTTAAATCAATATCACCAAAAATTAGACATTTTGTAACTTTAATGAATCAAGGAGAATTTTCATTCAATCAGAAAAATCTTTCTTTACTTTCAGAACAAGAACAAGAACAAATAGGTTCCGAAAATCAAGAAAGATTTTTAAAATTATTAGTTGATAGAATGATAACGGATTCTTTTCCTCAAAGAATTCCAAAAAAAGATATTGGAATAAAAGAAATAAGTAAAGAAGTTTTTCATTGGTCATACAAATTAGTTGATGAGTTAGAAGAATTAATAAGAGTAATGGAAGAAAACGACATGTGGGTAGAGCATCAAATTCGCTCAAGAAAAATGAAACGTGTATTGATTTATTCGGATGAGCAAGAGAATACTGATAATCCCTCTCCTAATACTGTCGATATGGGGGAACGGGGCGATATCGTTTTGATACGTTATTCACAACAATCCGATTTTCGGCGAGATATAATCCAAGGTTCCATGCGTGTTCAAAGACGTAAAATAGCTATTTGGAAATTATTTCAAGCAAATATACATTCCCCACTTTTTTTAGACAGAATAGATAAATCTTATCTTGTTAATTTTTCCGAATTAATTAAACGGATTTTTAAAAATTGGATGAGAAAAAACTCAGAATTTAAAAGTTCTAAAAATAAAGCATTAGAGGAAAAAAGGAAAAGGATACAGAACCAAATAGAGCAAGAAAAAAGAAAAGAACAAATACGAATGGACATAGCCGAAGCCTGGGATAACATTCCGTTTGCTCAAATAACAAGGGGTTTAATGTTACTAACTCAATCAATTCTTAGAAAATATATTCTATTACCTTTATTGATAATAGCAAAAAATAGTGTCCGTATATTATTATTCCAACCTCCTGAATGGACTGAAGATTTCAATGATTGGAATAACGAAATGCATGTTAAATGTACCTATAACGGTGTTCAATTATCCGAAACAGAATTTCCTAAAAATTGGTTAACAGATGGTATTCAGATAAAGATATTATATCCTTTCTGTCTAAAACCTTGGCATAAATCTAGGATACGCCCTTCTTATCGAGATTTAATAAAAAAAAAAGAAGAAAATCAAAATTTTTCTTTTTTAACAGTTTGTGGAACGGAAACTGACGTTCCGTTTGGTCCTTCCCGAAAACACCCTCCTTTTTTTCGACCCATTTTTAAACAACTCGACAAAAAAATTCGAAAATTTAGAAAAACCCGCTTTGAAGTTCTAAAAATTATCAACGAAAAAATCCAATTTTTTCTAAAATTCTCGAATGAAACAAAAAATTGGATTATGGAAATCATTCTATTTTTGAAAAAAAAAAGAAAAAAAATGCCAACCATAAATCCAATTCTAGTATTTGTATCGAGAGAAGAATCTAGTAAAAGAAAAAAAGAAAAAAATTCGATAATCAATAATGATATGATTCATGAATCGTCCATCCAAACCCGATTTCTGAATTGGACAAATTCTTCAGTGACAGAAAAAAAAATAAAAGATTTGGCTAATAGAACAAGGATAATTAAAAATCAAATAGAAAAAATTGCAAAAGACAAGAGAAAAATAAATAGTAGTCCTAACAAAATAGATTCTGTTACTAAAAGAGTCGAATCACCCCCAAATATGGGTCAAATATTAAAAAGAAAAAATGCTCGATTAATCTGTAAATCAAATTTTATTTTGAAATTTTTTAGCGAAAGGATATACATGGATATATTTCTATATATCATTAATCTTACTAGAATTAATACACAACTTTTTCTTGAATCAACAAAAAAATGGATTGATAAATCCATTTCCAATAAAGAAACAGAAAAGATTGATAAGACAAATATCAATATAATTCAGTTTATTTCGACTATAAAAAAAGAATTTTTACCTTTTCTTAATTCTAATAATAGTAATAAGAATTCGAAGATTTTGTCAGACTTTTCTTTTTTTTCACAAGCCCAAGTATTTTACCAATTATCTCAAGCCCAGATTGTTAACTTAAAATCTGTCCTTCCGTATCCTGGAATATCTTTATTTCTTAAAAATGAAATCAAAAATTATTTTGTAACCCAAGGAATAACTCATTCCGAGCTACAGACTCAAAAAATTCCGAATTCGGGAATCAATCAATGGAAAAACTGGTTAAAATCAAAAAGTAATTATCACTATGATTTACCTCAGCTAAAATGGGATCAATTAGTCCCCCAAAAATGGCGAAATACGGTGACTGAACATTGTTTTGTTGAAAATACAAATTTTCAACAAAACAAAAGGAATTTATATCAAAAAGAACAATTAATTAATTACAAAAATACAAATAATTCGGAAACGGATTTATTGCCAGATCCAAAATTCAATTTTACAAAGAACTATAGATATGATGTTTTATCATCGAAATTTGTTTATTATGAAGATATGAATGATTTATATGGATCCATTTCTGGGATACCAGTTGAAGTAAATAAAAACCAAGAATTTTCTTATATTGATAATTACAACATAAATAAAGACAAATTAATTGGTATGTGGTGGAATATTCCTATCAGGAATTATTTAGGAATAAAAAATATTATGGATATAGAGAAAAATACAGATAGAAGATATTTGGATTTGAAAATTATCCATTTTTGTCTTAGAAAGAAAATCGACATTGAGGCCTGGGTCGATATCAGTACTAGCATGAATGAAAATACTAAAACTGAATCTAAGAATTATCAAATTGTTGATAAAATTGATAAAAAAGATATTTCTTATAACACAATTTATCAAGAAATCAATCGATCCCATCAAAAAAAAAAACTTTTTGATTGGATGGGAATGAATGAAGAAATACTAAGCCGTCCCATATCAAAGTTGGAATCTTGGTTTTTCTCCGAATTTTTCTTATTTTATAATGAATATCAAATGAAACCTTGGGATATACCAACGGATTTTCTTTTTTCAAATTCTAATATACGTGAAAATTTGAGTGAAAATAAAAACATCAATAGAAAGAAAAAAACAAATACTTTTATACCATCAAATGAAAAAAACGCATTTGAATTAAATAATGGGTATGAAGACGAAAACGATGTCGTAGTAATTCCACTGGATCCTAAATCAAGTGTCCAAAATGAATTTGGATCTATTCTCTCAAATCGACAAAAAGATATTGAAGAAAATTCTATAGGATCAGATATGACAATACCTAGAAAAAGACAAAAACCCAAGAGTACTACACTACTAGGACTCGATATCTTACTGAAAAAATATTTGCTTTTTCAATTGAGATGGGGTGAGTCTTTGAATGAAAAACTGATCAATAATATCAAAGTATATTGTCTTCAGCTTAGATTGAGAAATCCGACAGAAATTACTATATCCTCTTTAGAAAGAAAAGAACTGAGTATGGAGATAATGCTTCCAAAAAAAGATTTAAATCTTAGAGACTTGCGCAAAAAGGGAATATTGATTGTTGAACCGATTCCTCTGTCTGTAAAAGACAATGAACTATTTATTTTATATCAAACCATAGCTATTTCTTTGGTTCATAAGAGTAAACACCAAAATAATCAAAAAATATATAGTGAAATTTTTGATAAAAAAAGTTGGGATTTACTTGCTCCTGAAAATATTTTATCGCCTAGACGCCGTAGAGAATTGAGAATTCTAATTTGTTTGAATTCAAGGAATAATAATGGTGTAAATACAAAACAAATAGGAAATCAGGTAAAAAACTATAGTGAATTTTTTGATGAAAACAAAGATCTTGATCAAGATAAAAATACACTTCCATTTAGAAAATTTAAATTTTTTCTTTGGCCTAATTATCGATTAGAAGATTTAGCTTGTATGAATCGTTATTGGTTTGATACTAATAATGGGAGTCGTTTTAGTATATTAAGACTGCATATGTATCCACAATGAAAATGACATATTTGTCTTACAGATTCCTTATCATGTATCAAAATTCAACATACGCCCTGTCGTACGTTCCATTTTGATACATGATACGAATTCGATAACGTATTCATTAGATTCAGAAATGAATCAACAGGATTTTCTTTACTAAATTTCTTTTATAAAATGAATCAATTATAAAATGAATAAGGTATTGTGTATACCAGATTCAAATAGCTCGCATTATTATTACTGATCAGTAAAATTCCATATTTGCTAAAACTAAAAAAAGATAAGGAAGGTTAAAAATTTATGAAAAAAAATTCGTTCATATCTGTTATTTTGGATGAAAAAAAAGAAGAAAACAAGGGATCTGTTGAATTTCAAGTATTCTGTTTTACCAATAAGATACGAAGACTTACTTCCCATTTGGAATTACACAAAAAAGACTATTCATCTCAGCGAGGTCTACGAAAAATTCTGGGAAAACGTCAACGACTACTGGCTTATTTGTCAAAGAAAAATGGAATACGTTATAAAGAATTAATCAGTCGATTGAACATTCGAGAACTAAAAACACGTTAATTTTACGAGTTGTTTTAAATTATTTGATTTATTAGATCTTGAATTTTGATGAACTTCGTTTTGTTTTCAGCAATTCATTGAAAAATGAATTCGTGAAAGAATGAATTGGGGAAAAACCTATGACTGTACCAACTACCAGAAAAGACCTCATGATAGTCAATATGGGCCCTCACCATCCATCAATGCATGGCGTTCTCCGACTCATCGTTACTTTAGATGGTGAAGATGTTATTGACTGTGAACCAATAGTCGGTTATTTACACAGGGGTATGGAAAAAATTGCGGAAAACCGGACAATTATACAATATTTACCTTATGTAACACGCTGGGATTATTTAGCTACTATGTTCACAGAAGCAATAACTGTAAATGGACCCGAACAATTAGGAAATATTCAAGTACCTAAAAGAGCTAGCTATATCAGAGTAATTATGTTGGAGTTAAGTCGTATAGCTTCTCATTTGTTATGGCTCGGCCCTTTTATGGCAGATATTGGCGCGCAGACCCCTTTTTTCTATATTTTCAGAGAAAGAGAATTGATATATGATTTATTCGAAGCTGCCACCGGTATGAGAATGATGCATAATTATTTTCGTATTGGAGGAGTAGCTGCCGATCTACCTTATGGATGGATAGATAAATGTTTAGATTTTTGTGATTATTTTTTAACAGGGCTTGCTGAATACCAAAAACTTATTACGCGAAATCCTATTTTTTTAGAACGAGTTGAGAACGTGGGCATTATTGGGGGAGAAGAAGCAGTAAATTGGGGGTTATCAGGACCGATGCTCCGAGCTTCCGGAATACGATGGGATCTTCGTAAAGTTGATCATTATGAGTGTTATGATGAATTTGATTGGGAAGTTCAATGGCAAAAAGAAGGAGATTCATTAGCTCGTTATTTAATACGAATCGGTGAAATGGCAGAATCTGTAAAAATTATTCAACAAGCTCTAGAAAGAATTCCAGGAGGTCCCTATGAGAATTTAGAAATTCGACGCTTTAATAGGATAAAATATCCTGAATGGAATGATTTTGAATATCGATTCATTAGTAAAAAACCATCTCCTGCTTTTGAATTGTCGAAACAAGAACTTTATGCGAGAGTCGAAGCTCCAAAGGGAGAATTAGGAATCTTTTTGATAGGGGATCAGAGCGTTTTTCCTTGGAGATGGAAAATTCGCCCCCCGGGTTTTATTAATTTGCAAATTCTTCCTCAATTAGTTAAAAAAATGAAATTGGCTGATATTATGACAATACTAGGTAGCATAGATATCATTATGGGAGAAGTTGATCGTTAAAATGATAATTGATATAACCGAAGTCCAAGCTATCAATTCTTTTTCCAGACTAGAATCCTTAAAAGAGGTTTATGGGGCTATATCGATGCTTTTCCCCATTTTGATTCTCGTATTGGGAATCACAATAGGTGTACTAGTAATTGTGTGGCTAGAACGAGAAATATCCGCGAGTCTACAACAACGTATTGGACCTGAATATGCTGGTCCTTTAGGAATTCTTCAAGCTCTCGCGGACGGAACAAAACTACTTTTTAAAGAGAATCTTCTTCCATCTAGAGGGGATACACATTTATTTAGTATCGGACCTTCTATAGCAGTCATATCAATTTTACTAAGTTATTCAGTAATTCCTTTTGGCTCTCGCCTTGTTCTAGCCGATCTCAGTATTGGTGTTTTTTTATGGATCGCTATTTCAAGTATTGCTCCCATTGGACTTCTTATGTCCGGATATGGATCAAATAATAAATATTCCTTTTTAGGTGGTCTACGGGCTGCTGCCCAATCAATTAGTTATGAAATACCATTAACTCTATGTGTATTATCAATATCTCTACGTGTGATTCGTATAAACATGGTTATTCACCTTCAACCATTTCTTTTTAGGTTTCTAAGAATATAAAAAAATGGATTGAATAGTATCCGTTTTTTTTTATTCATTGATTGGGTTGATAAACTAAACCAGATAGTTAGAGGAGTGAAAGAAAACAGCTTCGAAATTGGCAGTAAAAAAAGAGAATCTCATTACCTATGTACAAGGGTTAAACGAAAATAAACCTAAGCAATCAACCCCAAGATTGGTTAATTAACTTGAAGCGGGTTGAAAAACAATTCTATGAAGTTTTACTCTATTTTGTCATATATATTACACGAATTCTCATAGAGATTAACAAAAAATGAGTGGATGATTAGGAACACCAAAGTACACAAAGGATTTGTAATAGAGATTATGTAAGTTATCTTTACATAAAAGAAATCCTAATTGAGGCTTTAAATTGGTAGAAATGATCCAGTAGTACTCCCAAAAATTCCGATCCAGAGTATGCTCCTATCCACCGATTAAATAAATGACTATCAGGAACGAAGTAATCCTTTACTTTTTTATTTCAAGCCTAATATCGAAGAAATAAGAGGACGAAAAAAAAGACTAAGGTGAAATTTTTCATGATATTAATAAAAAAAGAGTCTTTTATTCAAGGATTAAATTATTGCTCAATACAAAATACAAAAAGGAAAATTCTTCAAAGTTAAAGGAAAGGATGAGATCAATTCCGAAGCACCGTAGTATTATAGCAGACAGAATTTCATTGGTTTAATTTAGGGTTTTTCGATTAATTTTCACTTTTTTATTCTACGAATATCGAATTAATCCTTAGATTTATTTATGGCCTCTGAGGAGCCGTATGAGGTGAAAATCTCATGTACGGTTCTGTAATAGCGATGAGGAGAGTGATCTTATTATCGACTATAATTATCTAACAGTTCAAGTACAGTTGATATAGTTGAGGCACAGTCAAAATATGGTTTTTGGGGATGGAATTTATGGCGTCAACCTATAGGATTTATTGTTTTTATAATTTCTTCTCTAGCAGAATGCGAGAGATTGCCTTTCGATTTACCAGAAGCAGAAGAAGAATTAGTAGCAGGTTATCAAACCGAATATTCCGGGATTAAATTTGGTTTATTTTATGTTGCGTCTTATCTAAATCTATTAATCTCTTCATTATTTGTAACCATTCTTTACTTGGGTGGTTGGAATTTCTCTATTCCATACATATCTGAGTTTTTTGAAATAAATAAAGTAGATGGAGTCTTTGGAACAACACTTGATATTTTCATTACATTAGCTAAAACTTTTTTGTTCTTGTTCATTTCTATTACAACACGATGGACTTTACCTAGATTGAGAATGGACCAATTATTAAATCTTGGATGGAAATTTCTTTTACCTATTTCTTTAGGGAATCTATTATTAACAACTTCTTCCCAACTTCTTTCATTATAAATTCGAAAAAAAAAAATATTGGGTATTCGCTATAATTTAATTCACAACTTGTTACAAACAAGAGAAAGAAACAAAATCTTATTTTTTTTATTGATATTTACTATATGTTCCCTATGGTAACTGGGTTCATCAATTATGGTCAACAAACAATACGCGCAGCAAGGTACATTGGTCAAGGTTTTATGATTACCCTATCCCATGCCAATCGTTTACCTGTAACTATTCAATATCCTTATGAAAAATTAATCACATCAGAACGTTTTCGTGGTCGAATTCATTTTGAATTTGATAAGTGCATTGCTTGTGAAGTATGTGTTCGTGCATGTCCTATAGATTTACCCGTTGTTGATTGGAAATTGGAAACTGATATTCGAAAGAAACGGTTGCTTAATTACAGTATTGATTTCGGAATTTGTATATTTTGTGGGAATTGTGTTGAGTACTGCCCAACAAATTGTTTATCAATGACTGAAGAATATGAGCTTTCGACTTATGATCGTCACGAATTAAATTATAATCAAATTGCTCTAGGTCGTTTACCAATATCAATAACTGATGATTATACAATTCGAACAGTTTTGAATTTGCCTCAAACAAAAGAAAAATCCCGCGATTGAAGAACAATTTCCAATTATTAAAGTTATTTTTTTTTTGAATTGAAAAAAAAGGTTTCTTTTTTCTTGTTCAATAACTGGAAATTCTGATTCTTCACTATTCCTATTGATTGGTAAAAATCGCAACTTTAAATTATAGATACAATCTATTTACTGTAATGATTTTAATTGCGAACTACCCAATACCCTTTTAGATAAAAATAAACGCTATGGGTCCAATAACTTTACTTTACTCACATTAAGTTATACATAATAGGATTTAGCAATTAGGAACGTATAACCTTTTTCCTGTTCAAGTCAATAAGATCATGAAACATTCTGATTTTTTATCTCGTATTTTACATATAATGGATTTACCTGGACCAATACATGATTTTCTTTTAGTCTTTCTGGGTTCAGGTCTTATATTAGGGGGTTTAGGAGTGGTATTATTTACCAATACAATTTTTTCTGCCTTTTCACTCGGATTGGTTCTTGTTTGTATATCTTTATTCTATATTCTAGCAAACTCCCATTTTCTAGCTTCTGCGCAACTCCTTATTTATGTCGGAGCTATAAATGTATTAATAATTTTTTCTGTAATGTTCATGAATGGTCCAGAATATGATAAAAATTTCCATCTATGGACTGTTGGGGACGGGATTACTTCATTGGTTTGTACAAGTCTTTTTCTTTTATTAATTATTACTATTTTTAATACGTCCTGGTATGGGATTATTTGGACTACAAAATCAAACCAAATTCTAGAACAAGATTTGATAAATGCTAGTCAACAAATTGGAATTCATTTATCAACCGATTTTTTTCTTCCATTTGAATTCATTTCAATAATTCTTTTAGTTGCTTTAATAGGCGCAATTGCTGTGGCTCGTCAATAAGAATTTTTTTTAAACTAGCAATCCAAATAAAAATTGGATTTTATCATATTCATTCAAGAATTGGTTTAGAAACTTTTAATTCAATTTTTTATTAGCCGATTTTTTTCTTAATTTCTTTTATTCGAACTTGTTATATTCTAGTCGGTTTAATTTTTGGTCATATTGAAATGAATAAAGATTGGTAAGGAGCGAGTCAATGATACTCGAACATGTACTTGTTTTGAGTGCTTTTTTATTTTCTATCGGGATTTTTGGATTAATCACGAGCCGAAATTTGGTTCGGGCTCTTATGTGTCTTGAACTTTTATTGAATGCCGTTAATCTAAATTTTGTAACATTTTCTGATTTTTTTGATAGTCGCCAATTAAAAGGAAACATTTTCTCAATTTTTGTTATAGCTATTGCAGCCGCTGAAGCAGCTATTGGACCGGCTATTGTTTCTTCAATTTATCGTAATAGAAAATCAATTCGTATCAATCAATCGAATTTATTGAATAAATAGTTTATAGTATTGTTTTGTAATTTTCTTAGTATTTTCGAATTTTCGAAAATACTATTCTAAAAATTTTACTATTCATCAATTTAAATTAGATTACTAGATATTGTACTTTAAAATAGACTTTCAAAAATATAATAAATAAATCAAAGTATTTTGGACCTCTTTCCATTTCTCCATTTTATATTTATTCTCTAATATTCGAATAAGTCGCCGATCCAATCCAGAAGTAAATTGATTCAAAAAATTCTGGGAAATCATTGATTCATCTGGTAATTCATTTGTCTGATATTTGAATATGTATTTCATTTATTTGACTAGAACTAGATCGAAAATTAATGAAATGAAAAGATTAGAAATCCAATGTCCCATTCAGTTAAGATTTATGATACATGTATAGGATGTACTCAATGTGTCCGAGCTTGCCCCACAGATGTATTAGAAATGATACCTTGGGATGGATGTAAAGCTAAACAAATAGCTTCGGCTCCAAGAACGGAGGATTGTGTTGGTTGTAAGAGATGTGAATCGGCTTGTCCAACCGATTTTTTAAGCGTTCGAGTTTATTTATGGCATGAAACAACTCGCAGTATGGGTCTAGGTTATTAAGACGTTTCAGAAAATTCCATTTGAATCCATTTATTTTATTTGGATTTTTTTTACCGACAAAAACCCGTCCCCAAAATAAAACGAGATTAATCTCGTTTTATTTTGGGGACGGGTTTTTTTGGCCCAAGTGTATCTTGTCTTTACCACGAATCATTTTCCCTGGTTAACAGCAATTGTAGTTTTGCCCATATTTGCGGGTTCTTTTATCTTCTTATTTCCTCATAGAGGAAATAAGGTTATTAAGTGGTATACTATATGTATATCTTGCTTAGAGCTTCTTCTAACGACTTATGCATTTTGTTATCATTTCCAACCGGACGATCCATTAATTCAAATGGGAGAAGATTATAAATGGATCGACTTTTTTGATTTCCATTGGAGATTGGGAATCGATGGACTTTCGATCGGACCCATTTTACTAACGGGATTTATTACTACTTTAGCTACTCTGGCAGCTTGGCCAGTTACTCGAGATTCTCGATTATTCTATTTCCTGATGTTAGCAATGTACAGTGGTCAAATAGGATTATTTTCGTCCCGAGACCTTTTACTTTTTTTCATAATGTGGGAATTAGAATTAATTCCTGTTTATTTCCTTTTATCCATGTGGGGAGGAAGAAAACGTCTCTATTCTGCTACTAAATTTATTTTGTATACTGCAGGAGGTTCCATTTTTTTATTAATGGGAGTTCTGGGTATTAGTTTATATGGTTCTAATGAACCAACATTAAATTTGGAAACATTAGTTAATCAATCATATCCTGTGGCATTAGAAATAATCTTATATATTGGATTTTTTGTTGCTTTTGCTGTTAAATTACCGATTATACCTTTACATACATGGTTACCGGATACTCACGGAGAAGCGCATTATAGTACTTGTATGCTTTTAGCCGGAATCTTATTAAAAATGGGAGCATATGGATTGGTTCGGATTAATATGGAATTATTACCTCATGCTCATTCTATATTTTCTCCTTGGTTAATGATAATAGGCACAATACAAATAATTTATGCAGCTTTAACATCTCCCGGACAACGTAATTTAAAAAAAAGAATAGCTTATTCGTCTGTATCTCACATGGGTTTCATAGTTATAGGAATTAGTTCTATAACTGATACGGGACTTAATGGAGCCATTTTACAAATCATTTCTCATGGATTTATTGGTGCTGCACTTTTTTTCTTAGCGGGAACTAGTTACGATAGAATGCGTCTTGTTTATCTCGACGAAATGGGCGGAATAGCGATTCCAATGCCAAAAATATTCACACTTTTTAGTAGCTTTTCAATGGCATCCCTTGCATTACCAGGTATGAGTGGTTTTATTGCAGAATTAATAGTCTTTTTTGGAATAATTACCAGCCCGAAATATCTTTTAATACCAAAAATACTAATTACTTTTGGAATGGCAGTTGGAATGATATTAACTCCTATTTATTCATTATCTATGTTACGTCAAATGTTTTATGGATACAAATTTTTTAAAAATTCTTCTTTTTTTGATTCTGGACCACGAGAGTTGTTTGTTTCGACTTCTATTTTTCTACCAGTAATAGGTATTGGCGTTTACCCGGATTTCGTTCTTTCATTATCAGTTGAGAAAGTGGAAGCTATATTATCCAATTATTTTTTTAGATAGATTTCCTTTCATTTAATTCATTTAATCAAATAAAGCAGTCTTACGTAAGAAGAAAATCTAAATCGGAATTCTAATTAGGCATATTTGACACTTGTGAGAGCCGTTTAAACCATATCATTATTTAAACGGCTCTCGCCTATTTTACAAGAAACTTTTTTATACCTTGTACTCTATTTGTATTCATAAGGACCTTTCTTTCATTTAATTAAGCGTTAATGTAAATGAACCATAACTATGTAGCCCTATTCCTAATAGATTGACTCCAAAGTAGCATATCCAAATTATAAGAAAGCCTATAAAAGCCACAATTGCCGAATTTTCACCCCGCAATTTTTTATTTGTTCGAATATGTAAATAAATTGCAAAGATGGTCCAAGTAATAAATGCCCAAGTTTCCTTCGGGTCCCAATTCCAATACGACCCCCATGCCTCATTGGCCCATACTGCGCCTGAAAGAATACCTATGGTTAAAAAGATAAATCCGAGACTAATAAGACGATAACTCCAATGATCCAGTTGTTCAATCAATTGAGACCTGTAATAATTTCTAATAGAAGAGAGTGAAATATTTTGTCCAATATTCATATTTCTTTTTTCATTCATGTATTGAATCTCACCGAAGAAAAATGATTCATTTAATAAAAGTTTTCGTTTATCAAAAATCTTTATTATATCTTTTTGAAATGTAATGATTAAAAGTGTTACTGATAATAAAGATCCGCATAAAAGAGCTGCATAACCCAATACCATCATACTTACATGCATCATTAACCATTGAGATTGGAGAGCAGGTACTAATATTGCGGATTGATGCATTTTAGTTAAGAGGTCCGACGTAGCAAATCCTTGGGTAAAAATAGCACTTGGCGCAGTTATTGCACTTAAAAAAGAGTTTTTTTCTTTTTTAAAAAAGAATGGAATCATATGAATAAGGTAGAAACTCCAGGAAAGGAAGATTAATGATTCATATAGATCACTTAAAGGAAAATGATTCCAATAAATCCAGCGAGTAATTAATAATCCTGTTATACAGACAAAAGTAACTACCATGCCTTTTTCCAATGAATTAGATAGTCCTACTATTTCATTCACTAAGAAAGTTATCAAATGGAGTGTAATTACAACGGAAACCGTTGCAAAGGAAATATGAGTTAAAATATGTTCTAAAGTCAAAAATATCATATAAATCTAAAATATGTATTAAAAAAATCCTTCAATTACAAATTATGAAATGTAAATAAGAAAAAAATTATTTCAGTTTCGTTATTTATTATAGGTTATAACACTATTGAAAATTTTTGAGAATTTGTAAGATGCCATGCCGCCACTCGGACTCGAACCGAGATGCTCTCGCACTGCTTCCTAAGAGCAGCGTGTCTACCAATTTCACCATAGCGGCTTGTTTGAAATCATAATAACCTTTTTTTATTCAATCGTCGAGATTAATATTAATTGGATAGATTCTTTTTTTTGAAGCAGTTAAATTTCGGTTTGCAAAGGCTTTTTTATTCAGCAATTAAAATGATCCATATTCAGAATAAGAATTCTATACTACTTAAGTTTCTTTTTTGATTATTTTAAGCCAATTTTCTTATATTTATTTTATAGTTTGAATTTGTCAACGGACTCTCGTGTAGTGAAAATTTTTTGAAATAAAATCCTTTTAATTTAACTAGAAGATTGTTTCTTTTCTTTCATCCCAGAACAGATCTCAATAAAGTTCTTTCTCATTTGCTTTTGCTTTACTAAATGAAAAAAATTCATTTCATTTTTTTTTCTATTGCCCGTTTTTACAAAATGTAAAGTTTCAAATTTCTAGTAGGTAGAAAAAACTTTTATTATTTTTTTGTATTATCAGAAAACAACTAGGTTGATGGGGACAAAAAATCCCCATCTTATAAATTCCAAACTAGACTAAAAAAGAAAAATGATAAACTATAAAAAGTACTATTTTAGGGTTGACATAAAAGTTCTTAAGTCTCCATATCATCATAAAAAATATCAGAAAAAGTTCCAATTTATTATAGTTCAAAACATTAATATTAATAAAACAAGCAAACCTACTTAAATCGTTTATTTTTTTTTATTCGAAATGAAAAAGGAAATTATTTCAAATTTTTATACCATAAACCCTTTTTTTTAATCAGGTCAATTTTGATTATTCCAGGGTTTAATTACTTATTAAAAAAACTTTTTGAATTCCCGGTAGAAAGAGATTTTGCTAATGAAAAGGCTTTTAACGCTGCCCAATATGCCTTTTTTTTCCAAATATTTTTACGAATACGCTTTTTGTAAATTGAAGTACGTTTTTTTGGAACTGCCATTTTGAATTGATTATTCAGTGTTATAGTTGGATGTGAAAGACATCTATTATTCAAACCAATCTTTTTTTCTATTTATTATCTATGTATTTAGATTCTCGACATTATCCTTTTGAAAATGGAAAAGCATAACTATAAATTAGAAACGGATTTTCTATCTTTTGATTAAAATTAGAATATTTATAAAATAAAACAAAAAAAATTCGTACGAAATTCATTAAGGTTAAGAAAAATTTAATAATGAATCAAAATTTCGAGTTATATCTGTTTTTATCTTTTATGTGTTGTAATAAATTTCTATGTACATAAAAAATCACATTGAAAACTTTAAGAACCCAACCTTTGATTAGATTTTCATTAATAAATTTGAATAATTTTTTGAAAATACATCTAAATTTTGATTTTCAAATTGAAAAGGCTCCAAGAAAATTTTTAATGGATCCATTATTTGAGACATTTTTTTTTATTCTATGCTATAGAAATTATAAAGTAAAGTAACAAATATTGGTTTCTATAAAAAAACCCAATTTTGTTCTATTTTGGTTGAAATGGAAAAAAATTCCAAAATTTTGCATAAAATGAGTTAATAAGTCTGAATAAACTACAGAATAACTGAATTTGAATTATTTAAAAATACTTCATTTTTTTATCATTATTGACTTTATTAGATATTAGGTCTTTATTTTATCATTTATATTTTAGTCGAATTTTTTTCTTTAATGAAAATCAAAGTAGAAAAAAGTTTATCTTTCTACTTCATAGGCTTCAATAGTTTATAAGAATTAAGTAGTCACTTTGACTAGCAAATTGGTTATTTGACCAATTAGAACTTCGTGATTTGAATAGTAAAAAAAAATACTCAACATCCATATTAATATTTGATATAGGATAAAAATACAAAATGTAAAATAAAAAATTCTATATTAAGATATTCTATATCTTGATTTTTTATTGATTTCTTTCCAATTTCAAAAGAAGCAAGAGCTTTTGCTTTGAATCGTAAACAAAAAAATTAAAATTAATTAAATATAAAAATTTTCTCTTCTACTATGGAATATATATATCAATATGCATGGATCATACCCTTCCTTCCACTTCCAGTTCCTTTGTTAATAGGAGTTGGACTATTATTTTTTCCGACGGCAACAAAGAATTTTCGGCGTATATGGGCTTTTTCGAGTATTTCGTTGTTAAGTATAGTTATGGTTTTTTCGATGAATCTGTCTATTCAGCAACTAAATAATAATTATATTTATCAATATGTATGGTCTTGGACTATTAATAATGATTTTTCTTTAGAATTTGGATACTTGCTCGATCCGCTTACTTCTATTATGTCAATGTTAATTACTACTGTTGCAATTCTGGTTCTTATTTATAGTGATAATTATATGTCTCATGATGAGGGATATTTGAGATTTTTTGCGTATATGAGTTTTTTCAATACTTCTATGTTGGGTTTAGTTACTAGTTCAAATTTGATACAAATTTATATTTTTTGGGAATTAGTTGGAATGTGTTCGTATCTATTAATAGGTTTTTGGTTTACACGCCCTATTGCCGCAAGCGCTTGCCAAAAAGCGTTTGTGACTAATCGTGTAGGAGATTTTGGTTTATTATTAGGAATTTTAGGTTTTTATTGGATAACAGGCAGTTTCGAGTTTCGGGATTTGTTTGAAATATTCAATAACGTAATTAATAATAATGAGGTCAATTCTTTCTTTTGTATTTTATTTGCTTTCTTACTATTTGCTGGTGCAGTTGCGAAATCTGCCCAATTTCCCCTTCATGTATGGTTACCTGATGCTATGGAAGGACCTACTCCTATTTCAGCTCTCATACATGCTGCTACCATGGTGGCAGCAGGGATTTTTCTAATTGCTCGACTCCTGCCTCTTTTCATAGTTATACCTTACATAATGTATGGAATATCCTTTATTGGTATAATAACAGTACTATTAGGAGCGACCTTAGCTCTTGCTCAAAAAGACATTAAGAGAAGTTTAGCTTATTCTACAATGTCTCAATTGGGTTATATGATGTTAGCTCTAGGTATGGGTTCTTATCGAGTTGCTTTATTTCATTTGATTACTCATGCCTATTCAAAAGCATTATTGTTTTTAGGATCTGGATCCCTTATTCATTCAATGGAAACTATTGTTGGATATTCCCCAGATAAAAGTCAAAATATGGTTATTATGGGGGGGTTAACAAAACATTTGCCAATTACAAAAATTGCTTTTTTAATAGGTACACTTTCTCTTTGTGGTATTCCGCCCCTTGCTTGCTTTTGGTCTAAAGATGAAATTCTTCATGATAGTTGGGAGTATTCGCCCATTTTCGCAATAATAGCTTATTTCACAGCCGGATTAACCGCATTTTATATGTTTCGAATCTATTTACTTACGTTTGAAGGGCATTTAAACTTTTTTTTTAAAAATTACAGTGGAAAAAAAAGTAGTTCTTTTTATTCAATATCTTTATGGGGTAAAGAAGAATTGAAAAGGATTAATCAAAAATTTTCTTTAGTAACCTTATTAACAATTAATAATGCGCAAAAGGCCTCTTTTTTTTCAAAAAAACCATATAAAATTGATGCAAATTTAATAAAAAGAATGCGACCTTTTCTTACTATTACTGGTTTTGACAATAAGAACCTTTCTTCCTATCCTAATGAATCGGACAATACTATGTTATTTCCTCTGATTATATTGATTCTCTTTACTTTCTTCATTGGATTCATAGGAATTCCGTTCAATCAAAAAGGACTGGATTTGGATATATTAACGAACTGGTTAACTCCATCTATAAATCTTTTACATTCAAATTCAAAGAATTCTGTGGATTGGTCTGAATTTGGGATAAATGCAACTTTTTCAGTTAGTATAGCTTATTTGGGAATATTTCTAGCCTTCTTTTTTTATAAACCCGTTTATTCATCATTAAAAAATTTTGACTTAATGAATTCATTTGATAAAAGAGGTTCAAAAAGGTGGGACCCAATAATAACTTTTATATATAATTGGTCCTCTAACCGTGGTTATATAGATGTTTTTTACGAAACATTTTTAATTAAAGTTCTAAGAGGCTTGGCTGAACTAATTTCGTTTTTTGATAGAAGAATAATTGATGGAATTCCAAATGGTTTTGGTGTTACAAGTTTTTTTGTAGGAGAAAGTATCAAGTATGGAGGAGGAGGTCGAATTTCCTCCTACCTCCTTTGGTACTTCTTCTATGTATCCATTTTTTTATTAATTTTATATCTATTTTATTAGTATTACAAAGTCATACAGCGAATAATATCATTAAAAAAAAAACTCAAATAATTTATCAAACTCTTAATTTTAAGTTAAGAATCGTTTCTCAAACTTTTTATCTGAATCCAATTCTTCATCTGAATCTGAATCTGAATCGGAATCGTAATCGGAATCGTAATCGTAATCGGAATCTGAATCGTAATCGTAATCGTAATCGGAATCGGAATCGGAATCGGAATCCGCATCGTATGATTTCTCATCTACATTATCTCGGTCATCCTCTTCATCATCCGAATGATCATTTTCAACTTGATCTGAATTTTTTGTATTCCCGGAAGTTGAGCTATTTTGATAGGATGCTTCTTCTAAGTACAAGTGTAATTCATCCTTTGTTTTGTCCTTTCCATTCACTCGTATCTTTTCCGTTTCATCGATTTTGTCCGGATCCTCCTTTTCTTCCGAAAAAAGGGAAGGAGAAGGATCTTCTTCGATGCATCCCTCTTCTTGCTGTTTAGTCTCCTCCGTTTCGGAAGTTTTTTCTATTTCTACATCTGTTTCTTCCTCAATTTCTTTCCTTTCTATGGTTTCTTTCACTTTCTTAGTAAAAATAGGTGACGGCATTCTGCCTAAATAGTAGACACAGCTAATAAATAAGAGAATACTAAAGATTCGAGCTATAGAATTTCTCAATTCTGACAGAAGGTACTTATTAGATCTAATAGAATGATTTTGCTGTATCCAGACTAATACCAATTCAGCCCCTTTCATGAATAAAATGTGACCCATTAACCAACCAAAAAAACTACTTGTTACAAATAACATCTTGTTGTTGCATCGAAACATATAAATGTTGACTAATCTGGCTAACATTGCACTTGGTAAAATAAAATAGTTGAATAATTGAAAAATGAGATTATTCAGGAATACACATGGAATGCTGAGATTACGCATTGAATTTCGGCTAGTAGATTCATAATCAAAAAAGTGTTTGTGATTGTTCCAGAAGAATTGAAACAAAAGATAGGGTAGAGCTAGGACAGTTATTGTATGAGGTCTACCCAATGCTAGATACAGAGGCGTATAATAGATCGATATGAACATTACGAGCTGTCCCATAATAAAACCAGTTGTTGCTGCTACCCTTTTCGCGGTTCCTTCTTCCCCTTCTTCCATAACCTGAGTTCGGAGAAGGAAGAAATAAG